CCCCTTCAAAATCGGACGTGAGGGTTTCTTCTCATCCGGCTCAAGTAGTTAAATCAAATAAAGAAAGGGGTTCTTTCTTATTTTTTTTTTTTTGTTTTTTGTTTGAGAAAACCCCCAAAAGAGCTATTCTACTCCTTACTCAAGTTATCAGTAAAGGCAAACCCATATTTCATTGATTCATTCTTCATTTGACACTTTAATTTTCTGAATTACTTATTCAATTACGACATAATAAATGAAATGTAAAATTTTTGAGTAGTCTACTTCCCCTCGAATAATGAATCCCTTTTTGAAAGGAATACTTTTGAACCCGTAAGGGATTTACTTGTTGATATATTGTTCTATTCGATCTTTTAGGTCCCTACTCACCTCGATGGTTATGCCGCGATGTCCCTTGAAGCATATATGCGATGGATAAACTCCTGTAACCATGCTATATTTGCTTACTTGAACAGAATCTCTCTCTAAAAAAAAAAAATAGAATGGCTAATTACACAAAAAAGTTTTTTTTCACGAGGTATAACTAGCAATTCTTATTTATCTATTACAGAATCGACCATGGATCAATTCCCCTTTCATTTGGAAGTATTGAGAATACACCCACAATTCTGAGCTTCATGTTACTCGTCCCAATATACATGTCAAACTCGGGGCATCCCAATCAGATTGAATGGAATGACAGTTTCTCAGTCCGAATCTGTAAAATGATAATTTCGATCAAATCACACATCGCAGTATACTAGGCCTTCTAATTCTTTAAGTGGTTTATCTAAAAGATTCGCGATATAACTAGGGAGGCGTTTCAAATACCACACATGAGTCACCGGACATGCGAGTTTTATGTATCCCATTTGATATCTTCGTACACGAGAATCAACAAATTCGACCCCGCATTGTTCACAAAATTTTTTGTCTTCCTTTTCAGCTCCGATCACTCGATAATTTCCACAAGCACAAATTCCACTTTTTATAGGTCCAAAGATTCTTTCACAAAACAATCCGTCTTTTTCTGGTTTATTGGTTTTGTAATGAAAAGTGTAGGGTTTTGTTACCTCTCCGACTACCTCCCCATTAGGTAGAATTTTGTTAGCCCAAGCACTTATTTGTTGGGGAGAAACTGGTCCAATTCGAAGTTGTTGATGTTTATACCGGTCAATCATAGAATAGAAATTCTGATTCTGATTCATTCAGATCAAGCTTCCTTCCTATTAATCTGGAAGTTTTTCTCAGATACAAGGAAATGATTCAGTTCCAGAGCCAAAGATCGTAGTTCTCGAACAAGCAATCGAAAAGATTCTGGAGCATCCTCAGGATTAGATATTGTTCCTCCAATAATCGTAGTACCAAGTACTTCCTGACGAGCTCTAATATGATCAGATTTATAAGTAAGCATTTCTTGTAAAATATGAGCAACACCAAATCCCTCTAAAGCCCAAACTTCCATTTCTCCCACTCGTTGTCCCCCTTGTTTGGCCCTTCCTCTAAGGGGTTGTTGTGTAACAAGTGCGTAATGTCCACTGGAGCGTCCATGGATTTTATCATCAACTTGATGAATTAATTTAAGTATATAGGACTTTCCTATTAGAACGGGTTGTTCAAAAGGATCTCCAGTTCTTCCATCAAATATTTTACTTTTTCCCGGATATTCAGGTTCAAATACCCATGGATTTTTTGTTTGTTTACTGGCTTCATATAATTCCGAAAACACTAGTTTTCTCGAAGCCTCTTGCTCATATCTCTCATCAAAGGGGGCTATTCTATAATGTCTATTTAAAAGATCTCCCGCTAACCCGAGCGAACATTCAAATATCTGTCCCACATTCATTCGTGAGGGTACTCCTAAGGGATTGAAGACCATATCAACCGGTGTTCCATCTTGTAAATAGGGCATATCTTGTCTAGGCAAAATTTTTGAAATAATACCCTTATTCCCGTGTCTTCCAGCCACTTTATCACCCACTTTGATTTCACGTTTCTGTGAAATATATACACGAATCATTTCTGGGTTATAATTGGAACCCCCCTTTTTCTGGATCCATCTCACATCAATAACTCGACCCCTTCCGCCTATAGGTAATTTTAGAGAAGTTTCCTTTGCAGTGGATACCTGAATGCCAAGTATGGCTCGTAATAATCTATCCTCTGGGGCATACGACGATTCGTTCGCTGTCTGGGGCGTTAATTTACCTACTAAAATATCTCCTGTTTCTACCCAAGATCCCAGCATCACGATTCCATTTCTGTCTAAATTGCGGAGTAAATGAGCCTCTAAATGCGGTATTTCGTTAGTAATTCTTTCAGGGCCCTGACTTGTCATATGAGTTTGAATTTCATATTTTCGGATGTGAAAAGAAGTATAAATATCACTATATACCAAACGCTCACTAATGAGTACCGCATCTTCAAAATTGTAGCCTTCCCATGGCATATAAGCTACTAATACATTTTTTCCCAAAGCGAGTTCTCCGCCAACGGTAGCCGCGCCGTCCGCTAAAATTTGTCCCTTTTTAATGTATTTACCCCGCTGAACCTGAGGTTTTTGGTGCATACAAGTATTTTTGTTGGAACGTTGATACATAACTAATGGAATATTTATAGTATTTCCATTACCTGAGAAAACAATTTGGTGAGTATCAGTAGAAATGACCTTTCCCTCGTGTTCCGCTATAATTGAAACCCCCGAATCTAGAGCCGCTTGGCGTTCCAGTCCGGTTCCGACAATGCACTTCTCGGACCGAGAAAGCGGAACTGCTTGACGCTGCATATTAGAACTCATTAAAGCCCTATTCGCATCATTATGCTCGATAAAAGGAATGAGGGAGGCTCCAATAGAAAAATATTGGAAGGGAAAAATGCTTCGAAGATGAATCTGCTCCCATGCAATAGTCAGGAATTCTTGACGGTATCGAGCCGGAACAACCTGTTCTTCTTGAATACCCCGATTCAAGGCCAAAGAATTTCCTGCCGCTACCATATAATATTCATCTCTACTTGGTGATAAATAAACCATCTGTGCCTCTTTTTCTTTTGATCTTTCAGATATTCTATAAAACGGGCTCTCTATGGATCCCCAATGACCAATCCTCACATGAATAGCTAAGGATCCGATAAGTCCAACATTGATTCCTTCGGAGGTGTCGATTGGGCAAATACGTCCATAGTGACTAGGATGGATATCCCGTATCCGAAAACTAGCAGTTCGTCCTGTCAACCCTCCAGGACCTAAATAACTCAACTTTCGCCCATGAACGATTTGTGTCAATGGATTAGTTCGATCCAAAACTTGAGATAAGGGGTGTAGGCCGAAAAATGATTCATAAGTGGTTGTTAATGAAGTTGAAGTTACCAAATTTTGAGGAGTGGGTATCAATTTATGCCTGATTGCTCCAGATATAGTTCCTCGAACCGCATTTTCTAAACGAACAAGAGCCAATCCAAATTGATCCTGCAACAGATCTGCTACAGAGCGAATACGTTTATTTTTCAAGTGATTCATATCGTCAAGTGTACCCATTCCAAATTTCATTCCGATCAAATGATCGGCAGCAGCCAATACATCTCGCGGTAACAAAAATGTATTGTTCTGAGGTATATCAAGATTCAATCTCCGGTTGATATTTCGCCGACCAATTCTTCCTAATTCACATCTTTGTTGAAAAAATTTCTTTTGTAATTCCCTACACAAGGACTCAGAAAATACCGGATCCCCACCTACACAAGCAAATTGTTGATAAAACTCCAGAATGGCATTTTCTTTTGACCCGATCTTTTTTTTTTCCTTATCATTCGGGAAAGACAAGAAAATTTCAGGATAACAAACATTATCTAGAATTTCTTTTAGATTCAAACCCATAGCTGATGATAGAACTAGAATAGATATTTTTTGTTTCCTACTCACACGGGCCCATATCCTTGCTTTTCTATCAATTTCTAATTTTGATCTTCCTCCCCGATCTGATATTATGGTGCTGGTATAGACAGAAATTCCGTTATGGTCCAATTCTGAACGGTAGTAAATGCCGGGACTTTGCAATATTTGATTAATCACAATTCTGTAAATTCCATTTACTATAAAGGTTCCCAGGGAATTCATTAGAGGAATGTTTCCAATAAATACCGTTTGTTCTTTCATATCTCTATCGGTTTTCAAAATTAATCCCGCAAGTACATATAATTCAGAAGAATACGTGAGGGATTCATACACAGCATCTTTTTCTTTTATCAAGGGTTCTGCCAATTGATATGTTTCCACAAATAATTTAAATTCAATTTCTTGATCTGTATCTTCAATTTTTGGAAACTTATGAAATTCTTCCATTAAGCCCTGATTCATAAACCTACAAAATCCCTCAAATTGAATCTGACTAAATCCAGGTATTGTGAACATCCCCTCATTTTCATCCCGGAGCATTTTAATCTTAAGTTTACTGTTTATCGAAAAATCCCATTATTGGCTCACCTTTTCATCGATCCATATGGATCGATCTAGCAATGATGGAATATATATTCTGTTTACTGAATTACATAAAATTTTAGACAACTCCATATCCATATATGTATTTCATACAACTCCATCAATGTATTTCATACGTATGGACGGAGATGAGAATGAGAGGGTGAATAAAACAAAGAGAATTTTCGGCGCAAATTCGATTCGAATGAATTTGCGAAAGATACAAATAGAAATAAATTGAGAAATTCCTGGAAAAAATTATGCCACTTAGTAGACGACTTGACTTCTGAAGTCTTGTATGGAATATCCAAATTGATCCAATTTCTACTTATTATTTATGATATTACGATCAGATTGCATACAAAAAGTGGATTCGGAATTTAATTTAATTGACGACTCTCCGGGAATGAGATAAAGATAGAATAATCAGGAGCAGTATAGAGTTTACTTTTATTTTAACACTTCATACTCAACAAATGATTAGCGGATCTTTTTTTATAGTAGAATTCATAGAATGTGATTGAAGTGCCTAATATAATAGGAGTGAGTTAGTTGTCTTTTTTAAGTACATGCCAATATAGTTATCTAGCTATCCGTATATTTCATCTTTTATCATAGTTCCACTTAGGGCAACGCAGGTCGTGCCATATCATAATTGCTCTTTTCTATTCACTGAAAAATTAAAGCACGATCATTCTATTCTTTATAGAAATACATAGAGAAGATACCTGACTCGGTATCTGTTAACAATTTCTGTTCTGGGGTTTACATTCACATATATTTACATATATAAATAATTGTTGTTATAATTGAAAATTATATATATATATACTTATATTATTTATATTATTTTTTATATGTATATATATATATGTATATATATATATATATATATATATATATATATTTATATATATATAAAAGTACTAATATAGTAACGTTGAGTAGTAACTGATACTAGTAACTGATTAGTAGTAAATTAGTAGTTAGTAGTAAATTAGTAGTAAATCCATTTTCTTTTTTTTTTGTCATTAAATTAAAGAAAAGAAATACAATTTAAAATTTCAAAATCGTTCATTAATTCAAAGTTAATAGTATAGTTAATGGTTCAATTTGCCCTGAATTTTTCAGTCATAAATCCATTTTTTTCTCTTTTGATTCTTTTTGAAAAGAAAGGAAAAGTTTCTAAATGGTATAAATATGTATGAAGATACAATCAATTGAAGAAAATGATCTCAATTAGATCCAATACAATAAAAAAGAGGAATTATTCTTTAGATAAGTACAACGGAATTCGGGATCCAAATCAAATAGGAAAGAAACAAACGGTTCAGTCAGTAATCCCCCTAAAAATTAGGAATAAGTATAATATAATTTAAAATTTCTATCCATTTCTATTATTTTGGCGACATGGCCAAGCGGTAAGGCGGGGGACTGCAAATCCTTTATCCCCAGTTCAAATCTGGGTGTCGCCTGATCAACAAAAAACTTGAGATTTCTTATCCTGCTGATCTAAACCCAAATCGACGAACCCGACAGAAACAGAGGTAAAGGCCTAGGCCTTGTTAATACTTTATTTTAAGAATGATCCATAGGTTCTAGAAAAGCAAAGACTGTTACTTTTACTTTTTCCTCAAAATATGGATTCTGAGTGTGGCCAAAACAAACAAACCACTACTGTACTAGGCATAAGATAAATCAAATAAATATTGAGAGCCAGTTCTGAGATTCAGAATTACGAAAGTAAGAGATCGGAAATCTTATCTTAGTAGTCAAAGAGTTCAAAAGGACTCTCTATTTTTGCTTCTAGGATTAAAATAAAAATGGATGATATCTTAGTGCTCAATCAATCAATATTGATTGGTTGATTGGCCCTTATAGAGATAGAATAAAGGTTAAAAATTGTTCTTTCAGGAGATTACCAGGAGATTACAAAAAAAAATGTAATATCGCATTACATTTCCAATTCTTTCATAGAAAGAGAAACTGTAAGGCTTAGAGAGAATATAGGTATAGAATAGATAGTTATCTACCTTGATGGTATATTTTTATGTATGTTTTTTTTGCTTATGAAAAAAAGTCAACAAACAGTGAGTCTTACTATTCCTACATGTTTTATTAGGATAGGAGCATTCACTTGATATTCCAAAAGCACGTATATTGTATTTGTGCCTAATCTTTACCGATTCTACCCATAATAGAGGAACTTGCTACGAATGGATTTTTTGGATTGCTTCATCAATAGCCTTAAGTCATAATTCAATTCCATTTTGACTCTGCACCATTGATTCTACTATGATTAGTGATCAATAATGGAATAATTCTTTCATTTCATAAGGATAGGAGACATAATTCACATGGATATAGTAAGTCTCGCTTGGGCCGCTTTAATGGTAGTCTTTACATTTTCCCTTTCACTCGTAGTATGGGGGAGGAGTGGACTTTAGAAGTACTATTAATTGAGTAATTGAATTGTATCAATTGTTTAATTGATTGTTGTTTTATGAACTGTTTAAAATAAAAATGCCTCTGTTTTCAAATTCTGCTGTAATACAGTAAAATATGGATAAAAAAATACACTAATGAATAATAATCATTCGAGCAAACAATGAATGATTACCCTAGTCGTATTTCGAAACTCAAATCAACGGAATACATATGATAGGATTTTTTTCCAACCAAGTTCTTCCTATTTTATTTTGATTTGTTGAACTGGTTCTTACCAGAATTACAGATATTAGAATAAAAAACAAGCAACTTTTCTTTTTTCCTTTATTTGTTTCCTTCTTTCTTTATTTTTACACTTTTACTGTTCCAAGAGAAAGTTGTTCTGCTATTACAGCGATACATACTTTCTACTGCAAGCTCTTAGTGGTTGTCCAAACAAAAAAGGTCCTACGCATAAAAAATCTTGCTTGCGTTGAGCGATCTACATATCATACATTTAACATTTTAGACTTCTAGAAATTTTATTTATTTAGGCTTTACCAACTCGACTCATCTAATGTCATGTTTAAGCATGACAAATCGACGAATCTACTACCCTTTTTCCAGATCCGAAGAAGTTACCATAGCACTTTAGGGATCATCTGTTTATAGCTCAATCAATGACTTCTGGGGAATGGTAAAAAAAAAGAAAAAGGATTCCCGTTTTCTTTTTCTTTTACTTTTATATAATTTTATATAAAATATATATATACCCACACTTTTCTTCCTACATTAATTATTTTGATCTATCTCGGGATTCTTATTTAATTAATATTATAAGATTCTTATTTAATTATCTTGATTCTTATTTAATTATCTTATTTATTTATTTCGGATTGATCAAAATTCATACAAATGGCTGTAGCAACGAAAAGAAAATAAATATAAATAGAATTCGGGTGCTATTTTACATATTTTATTTATATTCACATATCATATAATGTGTACAGACGTATTGGAGATTGATCTGTGTTATCAAGCTTATATCTGTATAAAAATTTATATAATAGATAGTCTACAATACTAGATAGTGTGGTAGAAAGATTTATATTTATATTATATAGTTTAGTTCTTTCTACCACACTATCTCAGATACTGTCGATTCCAGTCCGATCATTTCATTTAAGACTTGGAGTTTAAATCCCTTTCTTTTCTTCAATCATTGATAAGAAGTAAAAGTATCAGTCAACTTAATCATTTTGACTGACTGTTTTTACATAGATGATAAGTAAAAACGCAGTAGGAACTAGAATGAACAGTGCAGTAGCAATAAATGCGAGAATATTTACTTCCATAATCTTATTGTTTTTTTTTCTTCGCAATAACTCGGGATCTAATCCCATAGAGATGAGAAATTTGACTGCTGTAAATTAAATGGGATGAATTGCATCCTAATGATACTGAATCGGATCAATGTTATGAATAACAATATCTAATCTATCAAATCGACTCATCGTCGAGAATTGAATAGTATAACATAGGAAGATCTTTTATCCATACCAAGTAAAAAATGGGATTCCTGATCCGATAAAGAATCCCACTGAATTTATCATCCTTTTCCACTCCTTTCTATAAAGGGCCCTCCTCCTTATACAATATCTTTCCTTAGACTTATACAATTAATTATCCGATGAGATATGACCGGTATTCCATTGGCTATAGACCCAAGTAGTAGAAGTGCAATAGAAAAAATGACGCGTTGAACTCTAAGCTAAGTTTTGTCTCTATCCCCCCTTTTTAGGTCGGGGCAATAGAGAGATAAATTCATCGGATCGTCGGATCCTAGTTCGGGACTGACGGGGCTCGAACCCGCAGCTTCCGCCTTGACAGGGCGGTGCTCTGACCGATTGAACTACAATCCCAGCGGGATGTACAGCATCCATATTCTTGTGGTATCATAAGAGCATTCTATTTGCTGTGTTGTAACACAGACACGAATGATATACAGATATCCACATAGAATAGATATGGACTATACTCTATCTAGTGATATAGTAAGAATAACACGGTTTAACTAGTAATCCTGTTAGTAATCCTGTGATTCTTTTTATTGCTATAAGATTGATTATCAACCTTTCAATGAGAAAAAGAAAAAACAACCAAAATTCAACTCTTTTCTTTATTCTTCCATATCGGGCATTTCTGGAAAATAAATTGGTTATATCATACTCAGAAGAAAGCGGCGAATTTTTGGGCCGAGCTGGATTTGAACCAGCGTAGACATATTGTCAACGAATTTACAGTCCGTCCCCATTAACCGCTCGGGCATCGACCCAGGAAGAATCAATATCAATTATAATTATATATATATTATTTATAATTATATATATATTAGAATTTTATATTATATATTATATTTTATAATTATTTATATTATATATTATATGGATATGATATGTATGATATGGATATGATATGGGTTTTTTGATAATTGATAATCCACGATCAGCTTACTTTCGCAGTACCCTACCCCCAGGGGAAGTCGAATCCCCGCTGCCTCCTTGAAAGAGAGATGTCCTGAACCGCTAGACGATAGGGGCATACCCGCCCGACCACCACCAGACTATGATCATAGTATGATCAGTTTTTCGGAATTGTCAATACAATATAAAATAAATATAAGTAATGTAATGGTATGATTAGTATAAGTAATGTAATGGTATGATTAGATCCGAAAGACCTTTCCTACTTTCACGATTCTATATAATTTAAAAAAAAAAATTTTATGGTCATAAATGTCCTATTATCTCATTAGTTATCCATTATCCCATTAAATTAATTATATGCATTTAATAATTATATTTCATTTTAATTTATTTTTATTTTATTTATTTTTATTTTATATATATTTATATTATTTTATATTAATATATATAAATAAATTCAAATAAATAACGAAGTATAAACCAGAGAAGTTTCATTTATTCAATTTGCACTAATGGATTTGTTCAGATGAGACACGATTCAATCAAATTTCATAAATCTATGTTGTATTGGTACACGTATCAATCAAGTAAATCTTGTTCTGATGGATCGGTAAAATAAAAGCAAATACAATAC